ATTTGCAATATTATAATAATATAATAACAAATTAAAATAAATGGCTAAAATACGAGTAGGCTCTTTCCTGTTTCCGGGGTTTGCAGGAATAACAAAGATGTCTCGAGTATTGGGGGGTTGAGGGGGTTTAACCCCCAAAAGCCGAGGGGTTCATATAAGTAATAAATCAGGGGAAATTTTCATTATTTATGCTCTTGATATCAATTATGCAGTTCTTAAGTAAATATCTTTCCAACATTAATACATTTTCCTTGCGCGCAAGGAAATGTTCAACCTTAAGATGTCATTTCTGTATGCACTGTGAAATGTCAGGTGAAAGGAAAGAGAAAAAAGAGAACCAGTAGCCCATTAGAGTGAACGCTCGGCTTGGTGGGTAACGAGGAGTATGTATTCCACCATTAACTTATGCAAGCGTCGATGAATGAATGGGGAATAAATAAATGTATGGCCCTGAAATAGGAACCAAATGCCAGGAATAATTCACTAAGTGCGACCCCACGATATCTGTCCCTGACCATCAAGAAACGTATTCATTAAGAAATCAACTGATGGTGGTCTCTTACTGCATCGGATTTTGCCTTGCAGGTTTGTTGAGTCCTGGTATAACTTAACCGATGAGAGTTATGATAGGACAATTCAATATCGTCCAGTACTTGTTCAATTTATGTATTTCACATTAAATGGTTTATGTCTACCTTAGTAGAATGTTGTTGTATGAATGTATGAAAGATTCATAGATGTCCTTTATTATACTAATGTAGGTTTACACTACTTTAAATGTTTAATATAGATGAATGGGGTTAATACATATATGTACTAAATCGCATTTTTATCTTGGGTGGGTGGCGGAGCTCGGCAAAGAAGGTGTTGCAAACCGCCTTCGTTGCTTGGGGGGGCAGAACCCGGCAAAGAATAGTTTAATGAAGAACCCTAGCTTTGGGAGTTAGGGGTGGGGGTTGAATTCTCCTCTTCTTTGAGTACTAAAAGGGATTTTAACCCTTGACACCCGGTTTACAAGACCGGAGCTCTAGGCGCTGAGCTACTAGTACATTCTAATCGGAGAATCTTATTTTCAATTAATCCTGCGGCAGGAAAAAGAAACAGGAAGATAGAAAAGTACAGGACGGAGGCAACTTGTCCGATAATTACGAAAGGGTGTTCTACTGGTATTCCACCAATTCATGTAAGGATCACAACGTCGGCTACTAGTAGTCAAAATAAGAATTGGGATAAAGGGCGGAAGGTAAGAGTTCGTAGTTTAGATGTGTGGAGAAGGGGAACAACTATAAGGATAAGAATTGATGCTAGCAGAGCCAGGACTCCGCCTAGTTTATTAGGGATAGATCGAAGAATGGCATAAGCAAAAAGGAAGTATCATTCTGGTTTAATATGGGGAGGGGTTACTAAAGGGTTGGCTGGAGTGAAATTTTCTGGATCTCCTAGGAGATTAGGAGAAAATAAAGCCAAGGAGATTAGTGTTGCTAGAAGAAGAGCAAAACCTAAAAGGTCTTTGTAAGAGAAGTATGGGTGGAAGGAGATTTTGTCTACGTTGGAGTTTAAATCAATAGGATTATTTGATCCAGTTTCGTGGAGAAAAATTAAGTGAACCATGGTAGCGGCTGCTACCACGAAAGGTAGTATAAAATGGAAGGCGAAGAAGCGAGTTAGTGTGGCGTTATCTACTGAAAAGCCCCCTCAAATTCATTGTACTAATGCATCACCTACGTAAGGAACTGCGGATAAGAGGTTGGTAATAACGGTAGCTCCTCAAAAAGATATTTGACCTCAAGGGAGAACGTATCCCACAAAGGCAGTTATTATAACTAGAAGAAGTAAAATAACACCTACATACCATGTTTCTTTGTAAAGGTAGGAGCCGTAGTATAACCCACGTCCGATGTGGAAATAGATGCAGATGAAAAAGAAGGAAGCACCATTAGCATGAATATTACGAATTAATCAACCGTAATTTACATCTCGGCAGATATGTACAACGGATGTGAAGGCTGTAGAAATATCAGAAGTATAATGTATAGCTAAAAATAATCCGGTTAAAATTTGGGAGATTAAACATAATCCTAATAAAGACCCAAAATTTCATCATACAGAAATGTTTACGGGGGCTGGTAGGTCTACTAAGGCGTCGTTTACGATTTTAAAAAGGGGGTGGGTTTTTCGAATGTTTGCCATAGAGGTTCTTGTAGTTGAATACAACGATGGTTTTTCAATCCATTAGTCCTGGTGAAAGTCCTGGTGAGAACTATGATTTACACGATGTATTTTTTGTTATTTAGTCTTGTATTAGGGTTGGTGGCGGTTGCATCAAATCCTTCCCCTTATTTTGCAGCATTGGGTCTAGTTGTTGTAGCGGGGGTAGGTTGTGGGGTATTAATTGGATATGGAGGAGGTTTTTTATCATTAATTTTATTCCTTATTTATTTAGGAGGTATGCTAGTTGTGTTTGCGTATTCCGCTGCTTTAGCAGCGGAACCCTACCCAGAGGGATGGGGGAATTGGCCAGTCTTAGGGCTTGCCTTAGGATACCTGGTAGGGGTAGGGGGTACAGGGGTACTGGTGGGGGATTCGTGATACATGGAAAGTTGATTAACGTGTGATGAATTAGGGGAATTCTATCCTGGCCGTGGGGACGTAGGGGGCGTGGCCATGTTATACTCTTCAGGGGGTTGTATGTTAACAATGGGGGCGTGGGTCCTCTTATTAACTTTATTTGTTATTCTCGAATTAACTCGTGGGATAAATCGGGGGACTCTTCGTGCTGTTTAAGGTAGCAATATGGTGAGGGCTAAAATTATTGTGAAAAAGAAAAGGGAGAGATAGGCTTTGATTAAGCCTCGTTGGATGTTACTTACAGCTGAAGCTAAACGGATGCTAAAGATACAGATGATTTTAGGGGCCGTTTTTTCTAGTCAAGCTTGGTCAACCACTTGAGTGGCAACAGTCTGACCAAAAATTAAATTTAATTTAGGTATAAAGCGATGGATAATAAAGGGATAAAATCCTAACATGTTAGAGAAATGATGGGTAGTGTGTTGAGGGTGCATTTTGAACTGCTTAGATGTTAATGAGGCGAGTTCTAGTGCTGTTAAGAGACCTAAAATAGTTACAAGTAGGGCAGCGATTTTAAGTAAAGGGTGTATAGTTATTACAGGAGTATTTAGGGGGAGAAGGTTAGATGTTATGATTAACCCGGTGATCAAGCTGCCTCAGGCCAGTCGTTTAATAGGATTGATGACTGCTGTATTGTTTTCATTAATAGGGGGAAGGGTGCCAAATCGGGGGTGATTTATGAAAACAAAATAGACCACTCGAAGGCTGTACACAGCGGTGAATGAGGTGGCAAGGAGAGTTAATACGAGGGCTCAGGCGTTTAGGTATGATGAATTTAGCGCCTCAATAATAGCATCCTTAGAAAAGAATCCGGCTAAGAAGGGGATGCCAGTTAGGGCGAGGCTCCCAATGGTTAAACATGATGTAGTGAAAGGTATTAGGTGATACAAGCCCCCTATTTTGCGAATATCTTGTTCACCATTTAAGTTGTGAATAATAGAACCGGAGCACAGGAATAATATAGCTTTAAAAAAGGCGTGGGTACAAATATGTAGGAATGCTAATTGTGGTTGACTGAGGCCGAGGGCAACCATTATTAACCCAAGTTGACTGGAAGTAGAGAATGCTACAATTTTCTTAATGTCATTTTGGGTGAGAGCACATGTAGCGGTGAATAGGGTTGTTAAGGCCCCTAAACAAAGACAAATAGTAAGAGCAGTAGTATTGTTTTCTATAATAGGGCTTAGTCGGATGAGTAGGAAGATACCGGCGACCACTATAGTACTTGAGTGCAGAAGGGCGGATACTGGGGTGGGACCTTCTATGGCGGAAGGTAGTCACGGGTGAAGACCGAATTGTGCAGATTTACCGGTGGAGGCGAGGATTAATCCAATAAGTGGCAACGTTATATTAAAGTCTTTCGATAGGACGAAGATTTGGCTAAGGTCTCAGGAGTGCATTTTAGTTGCTATTCAAGCTATAGCAAGAATGAGGCCAACATCTCCAACGCGATTATATAAGACTGCTTGGAGAGCAGCTGTATTGGCATCAGCACGACCGCTTCATCAGCCAATTAAGAGGAATGATATGATACCCACACCTTCTCATCCGATGAAAAGTTGGAAAAGATTATTTGCAGTTACAAGGATAATCATAGCGATTAAGAAAACTAGAAGATACTCATAGAATCGGTTTGCAGCAGGGTCTGAATGTATATATCATGATGCGAACTCTATGATAGATCAGGTAACATAAAGGGCTACGGGAATAAAGATGCAGGAGTATAAATCAAATTTAAAGCTAAGAGGAATGTCAAAGGTTAGTGTATTTATTCAGGTTGAGGTATATAGGACTGTTTCTAATCCTTGGTTGAGAAACAGAAGTAAGGGTAGAAGGCTCAGAAAAAAGGCTCATTTTACAATGGTTTTAAAGGTTAGTAATGCACATAGTGGTTTAGAGGGGGTTGAGAAAGGTGTTGGTAAGAGAGGGAGGAAAAGAATAATCAGGACAAGAAGAAGGGACGAGGATACGTATATAGGAGCAAAATGCATAGCTGCTACTTGGAGTTGCACCAAGAGTTTTTGGTTCCTAAGACCAATGGATGAGCTGTTATCCTTTAGAAGCAGGGCGAGTGAGCCTTGGAATTTAACCAAGGTGCCGAAGATTAGCAGTCATCGTTGCTTTCGAGCCTCTCTCGGCGGATAAAAGGTTTCTAACCTCCTTTTTTAGAATCACAATCTAACGTTTTGGTTAAACTATATCCACAGGCTGTTCATCCTCAGACGAGTTCGGGTTTAGTAATAATTAGGAGTAATGGTAGGAGGTGTAAGGCAAGAAGTAGGTGTTCACGGGTGTGTGTGGGTTCTAGGGAAAGTAAATGTTGAGGAAGGGGGCCTCGCTGGGTTAAAAGAAATATATAAAGAGAGTAGCTAGCGGTAATTAGAGTTCCAATACCAGTTAGGGCAAGGGTGAAAAAGGACCAGTTAAATAAAGAGGTAATAATCATAATTTCTCCTATGAGGTTAGGAAGAGGGGGTAAGGCTAAGTTAGCCAGGCTGGCTAAGAATCATCAAGTGGCTATTAATGGCATAATTACTTGTAAACCTCGGGCAAGAATCATTGTACGGCTATTAATTCGTTCATAATTGGTGTTTGCTAAACAGAATAAGGCTGATGAGGTTAGGCCGTGAGCAATTATAAGAATAAGGGCTCCCGTGAACCCTCAGGGTGTTTGGATGAGAATGCCAGCTGCGACGAGGCCTATATGACTAACTGAAGAGTAGGCGATAAGCGATTTTAAATCAGTTTGTCGTAAGCAAATGGAACCAGTTATAATTAAACCCCAAAGGGCTAAAATAATAAAAGGATAGATAAGCTCCTTAGTAAGAGGGCTCAGAATAGTTATGATTCGCATCATTCCGTAGCCGCCTAGTTTAAGGAGAACTGCGGCAAGTACTATAGAGCCAGCAATGGGGGCTTCTACATGGGCTTTTGGTAGCCAAAGATGGACTCCGTAAAGAGGTATTTTAACAAGAAAAGCTAGGAGACATGCTACCCATCATACTTTGTCTGCGTAGAGGTTAGTGTACATTATAGATATATTAGTGAGAGATACAAATGATAGGGACCCTATAGTGTTTTGGTAAATTAAAAGGGCAATTAAAAGGGGAAGTGATCCTGCCAACGTGTAAAACAAGAAATAAGTCCCAGCGTTTAAGCGTTCCATTTGATTACCTCAACGTGTAATAATAATTAGTGTAGGGATTAGAGTGGCTTCGAATATAACGTAAAACATAATTATTTCTGTGGCGCTGAATGCTAAGATTAGGAAAATCTGTAGAGAAATTAGGAGAGAAATATAAATACGCTGGCGGATTTCGGGTTCGTTTTTAAGGTGATTTTGGCTAGCAATGATCATCAGGGGGAGGAGTCAGCAGGTTAGCACAAGAAGAGGGGTGGATAAAGGATCAGAGGCTATATAATGGTTAATATTATGTCAAGCGGTGTCAGTTGGTATAGCAAGCCAGGTAAAACTCAAGGTTGCTAATAAGAGGCTATGTATTAGGGTTAGGGACCATAATTGTTTGTAAGGAGAAGTTCATGTTGTTATAAGCATAAGCACTGATGGAGTTAAAATTTTTAACATTGTAAAAGGTTAAGGCTTTGGAGTTTGTCTGTTCCATGTGTTCGTGCTGTGGCTACCAGTAATGCAAGGCCTGTGCCTGCTTCACAGGCGGAAAAAGCTAGCAGAATTATAGGTGATGATGCAAAACTTGTTGAGTTTAGTTGAAGAGTTCAGAGAGATAATGCAATAAATAGTGACAGCATTATACCTTCTAAACAAAGAAGGGCAGAAAGAAGATGCGTTCGGTGAAAGGCAAGACCTGCCAATCCTAAAATAAAGGTTGAAGAGAAGGCGAAATGGGTTGGAGTCATTAGGCAGTTATGGGGTTTAACCAGAATTTTTTGAGCCGAAATCAAATGTTTTTTTAAACTAAATGCCTATTCTGCTCATTCTAGACCTCCTTGAATTCATTCATAAATGAGTCCAAGAGTTAATAAAACTAGCACAAAGGAAGCCCAGGTGAAGGTTATTAATGGGGAGGGGAGTTGGTCCCCTCAGGGGAGAGGTAAAAGAAGGGCAATTTCTAGGTCGAACAGTAAAAAGAGGATAGCGACTAGGAAAAATCGGAGAGAGAATGGAAGCCGGGCAGAGCCTAATGGGTCAAAACCGCATTCGTAGGGGGAGAGTTTTTCGTAATCAGGGTTTGTTAAGGGGAGTCAAAAGGCGACTAGTGCTAGAACTAGGGAGAGGATAGAGGCAATAGTTAATATAATCAGAATTAGGTTTATTATCTTTCCTTGGAATTTAACCAAGACTATATGATTGGAAGTCATTTGTACTAACGCTAATACTAGAAAGATATGAACCTCATCAGTAGATAGAAATATATAAGAAGAGTCAGACGACGTCAACGAAATGTCAATATCAAGCAGCTGCCTCGAAGCCGAAGTGATGGTGTGATGTAAAGTGGTGTTGGATCTGTCGAAGTAAGCATACAGCCAGGAAAGAGGATCCAATAATTACATGTAGGCCATGGAACCCGGTTGCAACAAAAAAGGTTGAACCATATACACCGTCAGCAATCGTGAATGGGGCTTCGTAATATTCTAGTGCTTGAAGAGTGGTAAAGTAAAAGCCTAGAAGAATAGTAAAAATAAGCGATTGAATGGCCTGTTTACGATGGCCTTCTATAATACTATGATGAGTTCATGTAACTGTGACTCCGGAGGCCAGGAGAACCGCTGTATTTAAAAGAGGTACTTCAAATGGGTCTAGTGTTACAATGCCAGTTGGAGGTCAGCAGCCTCCTAATTCAGGGGTTGGTGCTAAGCTTGAGTGATAGAATGCTCAAAAAAATCCAAGAAAGAAAAATACTTCTGAGGTAATAAATAAAATTATACCATATCGTAACCCTTTTTGGACAGGTGGAGTGTGGTGACCTTGAAAAGTTCCCTCTCGAATAATGTCTCGTCATCACTGGTATATAGTTAATAGGAGTAAAATAAGACCGAGTGTTATTAAAGTTGTAGAATGAAAGTGTATTCAGATTGCTAAGCCGGATGTTATTAAAAGGGCGGCTACTGCTCCGGTTAAAGGTCACGGGCTTGGATCTACTATATGGTAGGCGTGTGCTTGAGGGGCCATTAGACGTTTTCTAATAAATAAAGACTTAATAGAAGAACAAATACATAGGCTTGAATTACGGCGACTGCAATTTCTAGAAGTGTTAGAAGACCTAAGAGTATAAAAGCAAGTACAGCTGTGATAGGCATTATAGAGGCTAGGAGAAAGACTCCTGTGGAGATTAGATGAATAAGAAGGTGGCCTGCGGTTAAGTTAGCCATTAGTCGAACAGCCAATGCTAATGGGCGGATTAGAATACTAATTGTTTCAATAATAATGAGAGCAGGCACAAGTAAAGGAGGGGTTCCCTGGGGAAGTATGTGGGCAAGTGCTCGTGTGGGGTCAAGGCGGAAACCAATAAGAACAGTAGCTAATCACAGGGGGAGGGCAAGTGAGAAAGTAAGAGAGAGTTGAGTAGTAGGGGTGAATGTGTACGGTAATAGCCCTAAAACGTTTAAAGTAATTAAAAACACAAATAGTGACACGAATAAAAGGGCTCATTTATGGCCCAACGGTCCGAGTGGTTGGAAAATATGCTTAGTTAGAGCCGAGATGAAAACTTTTTTAACGCTTAGGAGACGTTCCGAAGAAAATCGTGTTGTAATTACAAAGTGAAGCAGCCATGGTGTTATTAATGCGATAGCAATTAAGGGTACTTTAAATAAGGTTGGGCTGAGGAATTGGTCAAATAGTGTTACAGTCACTGTCAGTTTCAGGTTTGTGTTATTGAGGCTTGGGCAGTTTGCAAATTAGGGTCGTAAGGAAAGATTAAATCCATAATTTGTGTGGGGATAATTGTTAATAAAACTGATCAGGTAAAAATAAATGTAATAAATCAAGGTTCGGGTATAAGCTGAGGCATAGTTCGTCAAGGGTGGTTGGGAGTCACCAGTTTTTAGCTTAAAAGGCTAATGCTATTCCCTATTTAGCTTCTTAACGAAGCGTCTTCTAATATTAAAGAGGATCAGCTTTCGAAGTGTTCTAAAGGAACTGCTTCAATTACAATAGGTATAAAACTATGATTAGCTCCGCAGATTTCCGAGCATTGGCCATAAAAGACCCCAGGGCGTGAGGTGATAAAGGCTGTTTGATTTAAACGACCGGGAACTGCATCTATTTTGATGCCTAAGCTAGGTACGGCTCAAGAGTGTAAAACGTCGTCAGCAGTAACAAGAACTCGAATAGGGGAGTCAATAGGAATTACTATTCGATGATCGGCCTCTAGGAGCCGGAATTGACCAGGGCTTAAATCTTGTGTGGGAATTATATAAGAATCAAACCCAAGATCCTCATAATCTGTGTATTCATAACTTCAGTATCATTGATGGCCTATGGCTTTAATGGTTAAGTGAGGATCATTAATTTCGTCCATTAAATATAAAATACGTAATGAGGGTAGAGCAATAAGGATAAGGATTATTGCCGGTAAGAGGGTTCAAATAATTTCGATCTCTTGTGAGTCTAAAATAAATTTGTTCGTTAATTTGGTTGTGACCATGGCAACAATAATATAAAGAACAAGAGTACTAATTAAAAAAACAATTATGAGGGCGTGGTCATGAAAGTGAAGGAGTTCTTCCATTACAGGTGAAGCTGCGTCTTGAAACCCTAATTGGGAGGGATGAGCCATTATTTTGTCTAAGACACGCGGGGTTTTAACCCACAATTTTACCTTGACAAAGTAATGTAAATATATTTTACTAGTGTCTTAAAAAGAAAGTGACAGAACGGTTATGTGGTTGGCTTGAAACCAAATTAAGGGGGTTCAATTCCTTCCTTTCTCGGGTGTTAAGAACTAGTGCTGAACTTGTACAAAGGCAGGTTCTTCAAACGTATGATAAGGTGGAGGGCAGCCGTGGAGTCATTCAACATTGGTTGCTGTTATTTCAACAGACAAAACTTCACGTTTAGCCGCGAATGCTTCTCAAATAATAAATAGAAATATAATCACTGCCACTAGGGAAATTAATGACCCAACAGAAGATACTGTATTTCAAAGAGTGTATGCATCTGGATAATCGGAATATCGTCGGGGTATTCCTGCCAAGCCAAGGAAGTGTTGTGGGAAGAAGGTTAAATTTACGCCAACGAATATAATTCCGAAGTGAATTTTAGTTCATGTGCTGTGAAGGGTGTAACCTGAGAATAAAGGGAATCAGTGGACGAATGCTGCAATGATTGCGAATACAGCTCCTATTGACAAAACGTAATGGAAGTGAGCAACTACGTAATAAGTATCGTGGAGAACAATATCTAAGGATGAGTTAGCTAACACAATGCCTGTAAGGCCACCAACTGTAAATAAGAAAATAAAACCTAATGCTCAAAGTAGAGGGGTTTCTCATTTGATAGATCCTCCATGAAGGGTTGCTAGTCAACTAAATACTTTTACACCTGTGGGGATAGCAATAATTATGGTAGCGGATGTGAAGTAAGCTCGAGTGTCTACATCTATACCAACTGTAAACATGTGGTGGGCTCAGACAATGAAGCCAAGAAGGCCAATTGCTATTATTGCTCATACTATTCCTATATATCCGAATGGCTCTTTTTTTCCTGCATAATATGCTACAATATGTGAGATTATTCCGAAGCCGGGTAAAATTAAGATATAAACTTCGGGGTGGCCAAAGAATCAGAAGAGGTGTTGGTAAAGAATTGGGTCTCCCCCTCCAGCTGGGTCAAAGAATGTAGTATTTAGGTTTCGATCAGTTAATAGTATTGTGATGCCTGCAGCAAGAACTGGTAGAGAGAGAAGGAGAAGGACAGCAGTAATTAAAACAGCTCACACGAATAAGGGAGTCTGGTATTGAGAGATGGCTGGAGGCTTCATGTTAATGATGGTAGTGATAAAGTTAATTGCACCTAAAATTGATGAAATACCAGCTAAATGTAAAGAAAAAATAGTTAAGTCCACTGAAGCTCCTGCGTGGGCCAAGTTTCCTGCTAAGGGGGGGTAAACAGTTCAGCCTGTCCCTGCTCCTGCTTCAACCCCAGAAGAGGCTAAAAGTAGTAAGAATGAGGGGGGAAGTAATCAGAAGCTTATGTTGTTTATTCGGGGAAAGGCTATATCAGGGGCACCAATTATAAGGGGGACTAATCAATTTCCGAACCCCCCAATCATAATAGGTATAACTATAAAAAAGATTATTACAAAGGCGTGAGCTGTTACAATTACATTGTAAATCTGGTCATCACCTAGGAAGGAGCCCGGTTGGCTTAATTCAGCCCGAATGAGAAGGCTAAGGGCCGTTCCCACCATCCCGGCTCAGGCACCAAATACTAGATAAAGGGTACCGATATCTTTATGATTAGTTGAGAAAAATCAACGTGTAATTACCACAGGTAAGATGACTGAGAGTTAAGTGGTGGATTGTAGCTCCATGAACAGAGGTTTAAGTCCTCTTCTTATCAATAGCTCTGAGGGTGTTCCACGCTAGATTGCAAATCTAGAGAAGCAGCTTGAATTCTGCCGGGGCTTTTCTCCGCCTATTTTGCTAGGCTAGGCGGAGAAAAGCTAGATGGATGCTCGCTGGTTTAAGCACTTAGCTGTTAACTAAACATTTGTAGGATCGAGGCCTACTCATCTAGAAAGGCTTTAGCTTAATTAAAGTGTCTGCTTTGCATGCAGAAGATGTGGGTTAATATCCCGTAAGTCTTAAGCAGAGGCTGGGAGATTTTCACTCCCGCTTAGGGCTTTGAAGGCTCTTGGTCTGGTAATTATCCTAAGTCTCTAAAAAGTAAAGAGAGCAATAACTGCCGGGGTTAAAGGAAGGAGTCAAATGGTTAGCGAAGAAGCGAGGGCCAAGGGTAAAGTATGTTGATAAGAGGAAAGTCGTCAAGGGAGGGTACTCATAAGGATATTGGGGGTCATGGTGAGAGTAACTGCGTAAGAAATCCGGAGGTAGAAATATAGGCTGAAGAGTGCTGAAAGTGCAGCCAAGAAGGCTAAGGGGACTAATTCTTGTTTAGTTAATTCTTGAAGAATAAGTCATTTAGGAATAAAGCCAGAAAGTGGGGGAAGGCCTCCGAGGGAAAGAAGAATTAGGGGGAGTAAGGAGGAAATAATAGGGGTTTTTGATCATGATGTTGATAATGAATTAATGTTAGTAGCGTTGTTAACTTTGAAGGAAATAAATAGCGAAAAGGTTATGATAAAATACAGTAGAAGAGTTATTAAGGTCAAAGGGGGGAAAAACTGGATTACAAGAACTATCCACCCTAGATGTGCGATTGAAGAATAGGCTAGAACCTTTCGTAATTGGTTTTGATTTAAACCCCCTCAACCTCCTACTAGGGTTGAGGCCGTCCCTAGTACGAGGAGGAGGGTTGTGTTAGAGGGACAGATTTGTAGCAAAAGGCAGAAAGGGGCTAATTTTTGTCATGTGGAGAGGATTAACCCTGTGGTCAAGTCAAGGCCTTGGAGGACTTCTGGTATTCAGGCATGGAGGGGGGCTAATCCAATTTTCAGTGCCAGAGCTAAGGTGATAAGGGCAGTGGATAGAGGTTCATTTATTAGTTCTAAGTTTCATTGTCCTGTAACTCAAGCATTAGTAATAGTTGCAAAAAGTAGTACCGCGGCGGCGGTAGCTTGCGTAAGGAAATATTTGGTGGTTGCTTCGACGGCCCGGGGGTGATGGCACTGGCATATAAGAGGGAGAATGGCTAAGGTATTAATTTCTAAACCTATCCATGCAAGAAGTCAATGGGAGCTGGCAAATGTGATAGTTGTCCCAAGACCTAAGGTAAAAAGGAGGATAGTTAGAATGTAAGGATTCATTAGTAAAGGAGGGGGTTTAACCAACATGTTCGGGGTATGGGCCCGAAAGCTTTTTTAGCTGACCTTACTAGAGAATGGTGTAGTGGAAGCACCAAGAGTTTTGATCTCTTAGGGGAGGGTTCGAGTCCCTTTTTTCTAAGGAGGGGAGGGACTTTAACCCTCATAATTCACTCTATCAAAGTGGTCCTTTTGTTCAGGCACGCCTCCTTTAGGTTAAAGCTGAGGGGGTAAGCCTGAAAAGGCAATAGGAAGGGATAGGTGTCAAATAACCAAGGCTAGTGTAATGGGTAAAAAATTTTTTCAAATTAGATGCATGAGTTGATCATACCGGAAGCGAGGGTATGATGCTCGTACTCAAAGGAAAATTACCGAAAGTATGGCTGCCTTAATTATTAGGGTTGTAGATGTGATTTCGGGGAAAAAGTGGGATAAAGATGAACCTAAAAAGAGGATAGTGGATAAAGTATTCATGAGAAGAATATTAGAGTATTCTGCCAGGAAGAAAAGGGCAAAGGGCCCCCCAGCGTACTCCACATTAAATCCTGATACCAATTCAGATTCCCCTTCTGTGAGATCAAAGGGTGCACGGTTTGTTTCTGCTAATGAAGAGACGTATCATATAGCAGCGAGGGGTCAAGCTGGTAAGATTAATCACGTGGTTTCTTGTGCGGTGCTAAAAGTTTGTAAAGTAAAACCCCCTACAAAAATGATAGTAGAAAGGAGGATCAGGCCTAAGCTAACTTCATAAGAAATAGTCTGTGCTACGGCTCGGAGGGCTCCAATAAGTGCATATTTTGAGTTGGAGGCTCATCCTGAACCTAAGATGGAGTAAACTGCTAAACTAGACAACGCTAAAATAAATAAAACGGCTAAGTTTAAGTCTGCGATGGGAAAAGGAAGAGGGATAGGGGTTCATAAGGTAAGGGCGAGAGTAAAAGCTAAGATTGGTGTGAAAACAAAAAGGAAAGGAGAAGCAGTGGAAGGGGAGATAGGTTCTTTAGTGAGTAGTTTAAGACCGTCGGCAAATGGTTGAAGAACGCCGTAAGGGCCTACAACATTAGGTCCTTTACGTAGCTGTATGTAGCCTAGCACCTTACGTTCAACAAGCGTGAGTAATGCTACTGCTAACATAACAAAGATGATAAGAATAAGGGGATTAATAATGGAAAATATAACGGCAAGAGACATAATTAAGGAGAGGATTTGAACCTCTGTCGAAAGGGCTTAGACCTTTTGCAATTTCCGGGCTCTGCCACCCTAACACGCTATTATTTTTAGCTAAGAAATTATACCCTTTTAACTATTTTAGTTGTCTTCAGCAGGCAAGGGTGGGGCGTACTTGCAGCATTGGCCCCTGTTCTTCGGTCCTTTCGTACTAGAAGAAAATATTTCATAGATAGAAACTGACCTGGATTACTCCGGTCTGAACTCAGATCACGTAGGACTTTAATCGTTGAACAAACGAACCCTAAATAGCGGCTGCACCATTAGGATGTCCTGATCCAACATCGAGGTCGTAAACCCCCTTGTCGATAGGGACTCTAGAAGGGGATTGCGCTGTTATCCCTAGGGTAACTTGGTTCGTTGATCGGCGTTGCCGGGTCACTAAGGTCAGATGTTCTGTAACTTAGAGTGGTAACTCTTGGCTTTGGAAGATGTACTTCTATTCCGCGCGGGGTTTTGGTTTCCTCCGTGGTCACCCCAACCAAAGACATTGTGGCAGAATTCTATTGTTTTAATTATTTAATGTAATGTTTTTAACATGATATGCCCTTGCGTCTAAAGCTCCATAGGGTCTTCTCGTCTTATGTAATTATTCCCGCTTCTGCACGGGAAAATCAATTTCATTGACTGGGGAAAGGAGACAGTTAAGCCCTCGTTTAGCCATTCATACAGGTCTTCATTTAAAAGACAAGTGATTGCGCTACCTTTGCACGGTCAAAATACCGCGGCCGTTAAATTTAATCACAGGGCAGGCGGGACCTCTTATATAAGAAATTCAAGAGGCGATGTTTTTGGTAAACAGGCGAGGCTTAGATTGGGTATTTGCCGAGTTCCTTCTCTCCCTTTTAGTCTTTCCAAGTTTGCATTCCAGTGTGGGGTAACGGTAAGTGTATAGAGATATTTCTTGTTTTCTGTTTTAACTCTAATTCCCTCTTGAGTTGGGGCCGTTAATGTTCGGTGGTGTGTCCGCTCCGATATACACTCATGCGTGGAGAGAAACAAATTCTCTTATTACTCATATTAGCATAATCTTTCCTATATTAGAATAGGAGGGCCTGGTAATTTTAGCGGATTATAAAATACTGTCAGTATAATTAGTTTAAGGTATATTTGAGCTTTGACGCTATCTTTAAGGATGGCTGCTTTTAGGCCCACCTAGATATAGACTTTATTATGTTATGATTATTAACCAGCTAGGAAAGTTGTGTCTTAATTCAGAAGGGCTGTCCCCCTTTTGACTAACTCTTATTGTTTTCTTAAAACCTAAAGTTAGGGTATCCATTTTTGGTGTAAGAAGACATAAGGCTAAACTTATATTTAATTCCCAGGCAACCAGCTATAACTAGGCTCGGTAGGTCTATCACCTCTACTCAAAGATCTTCCCACTCTTTTGCTACAGAGAAGGGTGTGCCCTATTATCAGGCTGTCCTGGAGTAGCTCGTCTAGTTTCGGGATACCAAACTAAAATGCTTTTTGCTTGAATGGACTTGCTAAATCATGATGCAAAAGGTACAAGAATTAATCTTTGCTTTTCTATGCTTAACTGGGTTGTTTCACTTCTCTTTCAGCGTTCCCTTACGGTACTTTATCTATAGCGCTCGCATGCTCCTGTTCTGTCGCACTTACTAAGGAGGAAAAATGATTTGGTCAATAAAATAAGAGGAATGAGGGTTTATTAACAATGGTTGTTGGATTTAGGGTAAGAGGCGAGCTGTTGGGCTTCAGGGCGACTCGATTTGCACGAGTGACTTCTCAGTGTAAAGGAGATGCTTTTCTGTCTTAGCTACACTCTGATTTTTCCAAGTGCACCTTCCGGTACACTTACCATGTTACGACTTGCCTCCCCTTTGCTTTTTTAGGTTATTATAAAATTTTTTATTTAAGCTTGGGGAGAGTGACGGGCGGTGTGTGCGCGCTTCAGGGCCGTATTCAGTGAAACACTCTATTTTTCACTTACTACTAAATCCTCCTTCATGTAATAATTTCATACAACAATCCGTAGTTTCCTTAAGCAGGAAATGTAGCCCATTTCTTCCCCCTTCATATGCTACACCTTGACCTGGCGTTTTGGGTTCTACCAACTAGGCCCACTATTGTTCCTTCACAGGGTGAGCTGACGACGGCGGTATATAGGCGGGAATGACCAGAGGGGGTGAGGTTTAACGGGGATTATCGATTCTAGAACAGGCTCCTCTAGATGGATCTAAAGCACCGCCAAGTCCTTTGGGTTTTAAGCTTACGCTCGTAGTACCCTGGCGAATAATGTTGTATATTTTTATTAAAGTTTACGGCTGTGCATAGTGGGGTATCTAATCCCAGTTTGTTCCACAGCTCTCGTGGGGTCAGGGTAATTAAAGCTACTTTCGTGTTTGGGCTTCATGTTCTCGGGTGCGTATAACAGCCATGAGAAATTTCGGCTTTAGTTAAATAATTCCTTAACCACGCTTTACGCCGAAGATTGTCAACTTGAGCCCCTCGTTTAACCGCGGTGGCTGGCACGAGTTTTGACCGGCTCTGTTAGCATTAACTAAGTCAAGTTTTCACTTATGGCTTAATATCTATCACTGCTGAATTCCCTTGAGGGTGTGGCTAAGCAAGGTGTCATGGGCTAAATGTTTTGTGCCTGATACCAGCTCCTTATTTCCTAAACATGGGAAATTATGGGCATTCTCACAGGAGTGCGGATACTTGCATGTGTAAATACTGCTAAAGCTGACAGTAAAGTCAGGACCAAGCCTTTGTGCCTACGGAGCTTTCTAGGGCTCATCTTAACATCTTCAGCGTTATGCTTTAATTAAGCTACGTTAGC